TGTAGGACCTTCCATAGCTTGAGGTAATCAAATATGTAAACCTACTTGAGAACTTTTAGCTGTTGCACCTATTAATAAACATATTCCCACTATTGTGATTATTGTTTCATTATAGTATGGTGCTAATGCAAATACTGTACTATAATCTATATTACCAAAAGATCATAATATAGCAAACATACCTACAGTTAATAAACAATCACCTACTCTATTAGTTAATAAAGCTGATATAGAACTTTGATTTGCTGCTATTCTAGTAAATCAGAAATTTACTAAAAGATATGAACAAATACCTACACCTTCTCAACCTACAAACATAATTAAATAATTATTTCCTGTTACTAGTATAATCATCATAAAAGTGAATAAACTTAAATAACTAAAAAATCTTTGATTATGTGGATCATGACTCATATAACTTATAGAATATATATGTACTAAACTAGATACTATTAATACTGGTATTAACATTGATACAGTTAATGAATCAAATCTAAAGTTTCATAATACATTTAGTGATTCTACATCTATTCATCTTGCTATATTTATTGTTACTGGTATATTATTAAAACCTACTTCAAAAAAAGCTATTATAGCTAAAAGTGTTGTAGTTATTACTGAACCACATGTTATTATATGTGATCCTGTTATACCTACTTTTCTACCAAAGAAACCTGATACTATTGAACCTATTAAAGGCAAAATTATTAATGTCAAATACATTTATTTATATTGTATTGTTATACTACCTCTTAATCTATAATATGCAACTAATATTCCTAAACCTATTGCAGATTCAGCTCCTGCTATTGTTAAAATATATACAGCAAAAGTTTGTCCTAATATATCATCAAAACTAAGTGAACTGATTAATATTAAAAATGTTACAGATAATAACATTATCTCTATAGAAATTAACATTAATATTATGTTTTTTCTATTTAATACAAATCCTAATATCCCTATGACAAATAAAAATATTGAAAAATTCATTATACTTATATAAAATTTTATTTGATTTATCTATACTACATATATATACATATAATTTTTTTTTTACAAATATGTATAAGACTTGAACTTATATTTACGTGTCCGTAGCACGCTATTCTACCATTGAATTAACATATTTATATTAGCTTGATATATTAATAAATAAAGGGTCTTTATTAATATATTAGCTTGATATATTAATAAATAAAGGGCCTTTATCAATATATCATTATTTAACTAAAAAAAAAATAGTTGTAATTGAAAAACAATTATTTTTTTTTTTACAATAATAATACTTAAATAAATAAAAATAAATGTTTTATTTATTTACCTCCTTTTCTAAATTTGCTAAAATGATTAACATAATAATCACTATACGAATAAGAAGGTTGAGCAAAATTCCCTAGACGTTGCTCACCTCTATGAAAACGTATATTTTCTAAAACAGCCTCTGCTGAATTGAAACGACACTCTGTTCCATCACCATATATTGCTTTACAATAATGGTTCTGAGGGTTTGCAGACCTGTAATCATAAATATACTTAATACCTAATTCATTATATTCACGTACAGTATTATTATGATTACACTTAGGAGCAGCTGAATGAGAACATTCAGGACGAATTTTTTTACCTGAAAGAAGGTCATCACATTCTAGTCAATGTGGTGAATGTACTCCATGTGGAACAGTTGATACATATGGAAATGGATACCTTCTATCTATATTCCTATTAATATTTTCATTTGAATTTTCATTTGAATTTTCATTTGAATTTTCATTTGAATTTTCATTTGAATTTTCATTTGAATTTTCATTTGAATTTGGATTACAAGCTCTATCGATAGCATCATGTAGACCTAGCCAATTTGCGAGTGTACGCCGATTAGGATCACGATTAGGATTAGGTGGACCATTTCCACCTGTATTTGTTGAACCTGTTCAAAAATGATAATTACCTTGTGAATTAGGATTAGGATCCATATTCACAAAGCTATCATCATGTAATTCTTTTAGATATAGATTATTTAATGATTCTAATAATTCATCAGGATTATCTATATTATTTCACAAGCAAAATACAAATATTATTATTCTACATAGTATTTGTAATCTATTTATATTTTTAATATCTAAAAGAAATATAGGGTTGTACAACATAAGTTGTATATGTATTGATCTTACTATTTTCATTGCCATTTGTTTTCTTATCATCATAATTTTTGTTAATCTTATTTTTTAACCTTCCATTTGTTCACGTAACCACAATAGGAATTCCTGAATAGATACTGATTGAATAGCTATAGGCATGGAGCTATGTAATATACCACATATTTCTGAACATTGTCCAAAAAAAGTTCCGGGACGATTTATGTATACAGATGCTTGATTCAATCTCCCTGGATATGCATCTGCTTTAATACCTAAAGAAGGGCAAGCATAAGAATGAATAACATCAGCAGCAGATATAACAATTCTAGTATGAGTTAATTCAGGTATAATAACTCTATTATCTACCTCTAACATTCTAAATTGACCTTGTTCTAAATCACTCTCTGGCACTATATATGAATCAAATTCTATAAACTCATCATCTACATTTGTAAAATCAGGGTATTGGTAGCTTCAATATCATTGATGACCTTCAGCATATACAACTAATGAAGGATCCATAACTTCATCCATTAAATATAATAATTTAAATGATGGAAATGCTATCAATATTAATATAAATGCTGGTGAAATAGTTCATATTAACTCTATTAAAGTACCATGATTCATAAATTTATGTGCTATAGGTGATTTATTAGCTAAAAAATTTTTTATTATTGATATTATCATTCATGTTACAGTAAATAATATAATAGCTAAATAAAACATTATATTATTATGTAACTCTTCAATACCTTCCATTTGAGGTGATGCACTATCTTGAAAAAATAAACCCCAAGGAGTTGGAGCATCCATTTGTATTTTAAATATATAATTAAGTAAAAGCATTTTTTTTTATTTTTATTGTAGTTTTAACATATCTCACTAATTTATGTAAACCTTATGTAATCATATAAATACATATATATATATATAAAAAATTTTTTTTTTTTTTTTTGTTTCTAGAAATATATAAATAAATAATATACTAATAATATTTACTTATATATTAAAGAATAACCATTTCAAGATTTTATATTAAAATTAAATATTTGTCTACTTTCTATTTTTAAAGCATTTTTACCTAATTCAAAAGCAAAACCTAAAGTTAATACTAGGAAAAATACTATCATTATTAATAAACCATAAATACCATTAGTATAAGCACTAACAACATAAGGATATATTAATAAAATTTCTAAATCAAATAATAAAAATAATAAAGCAAATATAAAAAAAGAAATACTAAATTGTGTTCTATTTTGACCTAAAAAAGAATGGAAACCACATTCAAAAGCACTATCTTTCTCTTGATATGGGTTATGTGGTGAAAGTATTAAATTTACTAATAACAATATTATACCTAATACTGGAATTAAAAATAAAAAGAAAGTTGTTGTTGTCATTTTTAAAGGTTAAAATTTTAAGGGATATATGTTTTATATTAATATTTTATTACAAAGGTTTAAATCATAATTAATAATAAAACTTATTATTAATTAATATATAAGATTTACATTAAGCTACATATAATAATAAAAAAGCCATCATTAAAGCAAATAATCCTGTTGCTTCTGCAAATGCAAAACCTAATATAGCATATGAAAATAACTGTGGTCTTAAAGATGGATTTCTTGCTACACCTAATATTAATGCTCCAAAACACTATACCTATCCCTACACCTGCTCCTATTAATCCCGTTGTAGCCATTCCAGTACCTATAATTCTAGCTGCTTGTAACATAATTTAAGGTTAATTTTTATTGCTTTTTAGCATTGTACTTTGGTAAACACGCATGTAATCCTCCATTATATACATGGTATATATATATAATAAGGTGTAATATATTTAATATATTATAATATGTATAAGAATCAAACTTATTTTTTCATGCCTATAGCACGCTATTTTATCATTAAATTAACATATTTATCGGCCTTATAAGCCTAATCTAATTAAAACATTCTTACTACTAATCCTAAAAATAATATAAACATCTAACCTAATGTACTTATATCTTTTACAATACATGATCTTTATTGTTACTCTGTAGCTTACTATTCTACTATTAAATTTACATATTTAAAATAATATAATTTAAACATATAGTTATTTATAAGTTATTTAGCATATTTACAAACTGACTAACAATATTTCACATCTCCGGACTATTTATAATTGTTTCTGGATAATGCTGAGCACAATACTGTTCAATACCAGACATTCTATTCATGTCTTGGATTATATAATTCAATCTATCTACATACTCTGATACATACTCCGATCCTAAACGGTAATACAGTTCATCTTTACCTCACATTGTAATACTGAAGTTACCAGATGAATAAGCATCCATACGATCCATATTAGTAAAAATAATGTTATCGACTGATGCACCATTAAATAATGGTTCTATATTAGGGCTACTAGCCCTATAATCTTCCCTAACTGCTAAACGATGATACCCATGCCTATCTAAAAATACAGAGATAGAACCCACCATAATCTTGTAAATCTTCCGTATATATACGCATCAATTCTTCCATACCTCTAGCTATATAACTTTGTAGATTTATATGCAGAATATAATATGTTTCTCTTATTGTTTCTAGAGTTGATGGTAAAGCTGGAGGTTCTGGTATAAAATCTTGAGGTATTATTGGATCTTCTGGTTTGCTATCCTCTGGTATTGATTCCATTCATTCCTCAAATTCTGATATTACAAGCTTATTATCCCCTACTGTCTTAATATCAGAGTTATTAATATTTTTAACAGTGTATGGAGATCTTACAATATGAGCTACAACATTAGAGTATGAAGGTGTTGAATCATTAGCTGCTGCATTAACTAAATCAGTATTAGACTGTGCAGATGTTGAAGCATTAGCTATAACATTATTAACTAAATCAGTATTAGACTCTGCAGATGTTGAAGCATTAGCTATAACATTATTAGATGTTAAAGCATTAGCTGTAACATTATTAGATGTTGAAGCATTAGGTATATGTATACTTACTGCCCTATTTGAAGATATAGGAAGTGATGAATTAATTGATCTTTTGAAAATTTTACTATTATTTGAAGCATATTTATAATTAAAACTTGTTTTAGGAAAAAGCATAAAAATTGTTGTTAATCTATTGCTTTTTAGCATTGTACTATGTTAAACACACATATAATCCTCCATTATATACATAGTATATATATATATAATAAGGTGTAATTTATTTAATTAGCTCTATAATCTAGAATAACTATATATTATTAATACGTAATAAGTAAATTATTATAATATTATTTACAAGTTATTATTATTAAGATTGTAATGGTAAACTTGCAAAAGCATGAGGTTTAGGTGGACTTGTTAAACATCACTCTAAAGAACTATTATTTCTAGTAAAGTATACTTGGAAAGTATCACTAAATAATTGAGGAGTTAATCAAGGATATCTTGAAACAGCTTTACCTTCTGTAAGTTGTTTATATATAATTGTTAAGAAGTATCATGTAGCTACAACACTAATAATAGAACCAATACTACTAATTAAATTTCAACCATAGAAAGCATCAGGATAGTCACTAATTCTTCTAGGCATACCTTGTAAACCTAAGAAATGCTGTGGAAAGAATGTTAAATTAACACCAACAAATAAAATTCAGAAGTGTACTTTAGCTGCAAAATGGTCATAAGATAAACCTAATATTTTAGGGATTCAAAAGTATCAACCACTAAATAATGCAAATACAGCACCCATAGATAAAACATAGTGGAAGTGAGCAACAACATAGTAAGTATCGTGGAATGCTACATCAAGTGAAGCATTAGCTAAAACAACACCACTTAACCCACCTATAGTGAATAATACAACAAATCCTAAAGCAAATAACATAGGAGGTGTTAAATGTAAAGATCCACCATAACATGTAGCTAATCAACTAAATATTTTAATACCTGTAGGAACAGCAATAATTAAAGTAGCAGCAGTAAAATAAGCTCTAGTATCAACATCTAAACCAACAGTATACATGTGATGACTTCAAACTATAAATCCTAATACACCTATAGACATCATAGCATAAACCATACCTAAGTAACCAAATACATTTTTACTTGATGCTGCAGAAATTACTGTACTAATAATACCAAATCCAGGGATAATTAAAATATAAACTTCAGGGTGTCCAAAAAATCAGAATAAGTGTTGGAATAAGATAGGGTCACCACCACCAGCTACTTCAAAGAATGATGTATTAAAGTTTCTATCAGTTAATATCATAGTAATACCTCCAGCTAACACTGGTAATGATAATAACAATAACACAGCTGTAATAATAACAGCTCATCCAAATAAAGCTAATTTGTGTAAACGTATACCAGGACTTCTCATATTTAAAATAGTTGTTATAAAATTCATAGCACCTAACATACTACTTATACCACTTAAATGTAAACCAAAAATAGCTAAATCTACACTAGGTCCACTGTGAGATTGTATTCCTGATAATGGTGGATATAATGTTCAACCTGTACCTGCTCCATTTTCTATTGTAGCTGAGAATATAAATAGAAATAAGCTAGGTACTAATAATCAGAAACTTATGTTATTTAATCTCGGAAATGCCATATCTGGACCTCCAACTAGTAATGGTAATAAGAAATTACCAAAACCTCCTATTAATGCGGGCATAACCATAAAGAAAATCATCAATATAGCATGCGCTGTTATTATACTATTATATAACTGATTATCTGCTATATATTGTACTCCTGGACCTGACAATTCTAATCTTATTAGCACTGAAAATGCTGTACCTACTAGCCCCGAAAATAGTGCAAACATTAAATATAATGTTCCAATATCTTTAGCATTAGATGATAAAAATCATCTTTCTTGTCACTCACTAGGTTGTTTAAAATTTAAGATAGTTCCACTATCTGTTTCATTTATTTGTTTTAATGTGTCATTTTCAGTTGAATAATTAGCAGTACTGATTCAATTTATCGTATTTAGAGGAGTTTGGTCAATGGACAAAAAAAAAAAATTAATCTTAACTTATTCATCTAGTATTGTTATAGTTTATCTTAGTTAAATCTATATCCACAGTTCATAATTTAAATTAATTTTAATTGTTAACTATGATAACTATTTACTAGTGTTATGTTATTTATATTTATATATTTTTTTTTCATATGTATTTATACTTATGTAGTATATTAAAAAGCAATCTGATGTGTTGGGATATATAATATTAGGTATTATCCTTTTTTTATGATCTTATTATTATTAAATAAATGACATATTATCTTAATAGTTATACTTATGATTTCACATAATCTCATTTTTTATTTACTTACAGTGTAATTGTTTATTTTAATATTACCATGCTTACAGTAAAGGATAGGTATCTAGAATTGAACTAGAATATACTGTGCCACATACAGCCGTTCTACCATTGAACTATACCTATCTATAAAAAAAAATTTTTTTTTTTTTATTTATCTACCTAATGTTACAACATCAACTAACGATATCATTATACCGGGAGAGAAATTCGAATTCTCATTCTTAATTCATGAAATTATTGTTCTACCTGTTAAACTATCCTGGTTATAATCATATATATAATATAAAAAAGTATATAATTATATACTTTTTATGTTGGGGCGATTCGAACACCCAATAGTAAATACCAAAAATTTATGACTTACCGATTAGTCGACAACATAAACTATATATCTATATACATAAATATAAATATGGGTAACAAGACTTGAACTTGTAAAGTATAAAACTATTCCGTCCTAAGCGGAATCTGGTTACCAATTTCAGCATACCCATGTATATAAATAGCCATGTATGCTCGAGATAAGATTTGAACTTACAACCTAATCAGCTTCAATGATTCGCTCTACCAATTGAGCTTCTCAAGCGTTAATAATTGTGGAGTTATCAGGACTCGATCCTGAAATAACGATATGCAAAATCGTCGTTTTACCAGTTAAACTATAACCCCTAATATATCCAAGAAACGATTCGAACGTTTACGGCTTGCGCCACTTAAGCTTAAATTAAGACTGTCTACCAGTTCCAGCACTCGGATTAAATAAGACTAAAATGACTTGAACATTTACTCAAACCATCATGAGTGGTTCGCTTTAACCAATTAAGCTATAGTCTTTAGCGAACTTAGGATTTGCACCTAAATTTCATGGACATGAGCCATGTATGTTACTATTACATTAATTCGCTTTAAGAGATAGGTGATTCGAACACCTAACCTTTCGCGTGTAAAGCGACAGCTCTACCAATTGAGCTAATCTCTTTTAACCCAAGGGAGATTTGAACTCCCGCGCTAACAGTGAAAATGTTATGTCTTGACCGGGCTTGACCATTGGGTCTTTATATAATATATATTATTAGCCTTATGCGAGTATCGAACTCACTTCCACCGATTACAAAACGGTTGCATTACTTTTATGCTAAAAAGGCTACCCTAAAGGCTTACCCTTTTTTAAACTTAAATTTTTAATTGTTATAATACATAACGATATTAAATAATATTTAGTATAATATTTTTTAAAAATTAGTACTTTATATCTAAAAATGTTTTCATTCTTACAACCAAAGCCTATTAATTGTTAAATTTTAACAATTATACTCGTAGTGTTCTACTACGTATAAAAGTATCATAAAGTTTGCTTCGCGTTTAGATGCTTTCAACACTTATCTTTAACTGATGTAGCTTTCCTGCCATGCCTATGTTGTCTAGCTAACACTATATCCGATAGTGTAGCAATACCTTAGTATAAGTATTAGTTATCATTATAAAATATTTATAATATAAACCATAAACAACAGGTAAACCAGAGATCAATATACCCAACTCCTTTCGTACGAAGGGGCTATCTTTAATCTACTTTATGTTCCTCTAGAAGATAGAAACCATACTGTCTCACGACGTATTAAACCCAGCTCATGTAGCTCTTTAATCGACGAACAGTCGAACCCTTCATGATTTCTGCATGCATGAGGATGAGCTAAGCCGACATCGAGGTGCCAAACCGCGCACTCAATTTGTACTCTCTTGCGCAAATTAGCCTGTTCAATTTATGTTATCATAAAAGATCCAGCCATAAGCTGAATAAGCGCGCATTGCGCGCTAATTTTACTTTTATTTCCATTTTTCTCAAAACGGTTCAGACTATTTCATCATCTTTATTAATAATTATATGGGAGGGAAAATTGCAAATAATAAACAAAAAAAAAAAATATATAAATTAAGTACTACTTACTCAACCTTTAACTCCAAAAGCTCCAACACGTGAAGTAGAATTAACTACAGAATATTGTAAATTAGCTTTATCATTTCCTCTTAACATTGGTGTAGGATAACCTTTAAATGAAGAATATACATTTTCTAAATTTCCTTTATATTTAGTTCTACGTTGAGATCTAGAAGCTGAAAAACGTCTAGTTAATCTACCTGCAGCTTCTAATCTAACACCAGATACTCTTTTATATTTCAAATTATTTAAAATAATTTTCTTTAGATATTTAGATTTAGTATTATCTTGTTGTATAAAATTATCACTATTCAAATTATTAAAATTAAAGAATTTTTTTGATTTTTCTGCTAATTTAATATTTTTAATTTTTGCTTTTCTTATTAAAACTTTAAGATATCTTAAAACATTTCTTTTTCTCTTTAATTTTAATTCTAAAGGTTGAGTAAATATTTTACTATTAAAATAAAAATATTTTAAATTAATTATATTAAATTCAACATTTTTATTAAAAATATTTCTTACTAAACTAACTAAACCTTGTAAATATGTATTTTCAAATTTAGCTTTATTAATATATAATATTTGTTTATAATACATATAAAATTTTAATCTTTTAAAACTTTTTGCTATAAATCTTGTATAATAAATATTTTGTGCTGTATTAACTTGAGTATTATATTTAGGTAAAAGATTACTTAATAATATACTTTTTTGGTTTTGTTTACACAAAATATTTAATCCTACATTTCTTATTAATTTTAATTTTCTAGCAAATTTAGCTTTTTTAAATAATGTTAAATATCTTTTTTTTAGTTTTAATAAGTAATTTAGTTTTTGTTTATTATATACATATAATGTTATATTTACTTTATCATTAGTATGTTTAAATTCACCATCACTAATAAATATCTTATTTGTAGATATTTTTCTAAATCTACGACGTAATCTATCTTTTCTTAATAAAGATTCTAATTGTAAATGATATAAATTAAAGTATGCTTTAATTAATTTCATTACATATCTACTTTTAAGAGGAATTAAATTAATCGCATTTTTATTATAAGCATATATACTACTTTTTCAATTTCTTACTGCAGGTATTATATCTCTATTATAAATAGCTATACTAGAATTATTTAACCCTTTTTTAGTATATGTAGTATTTAATTTTGATTTTATAATATTTAACATATTTATATATATCTATATATATTAATATAATTAAAAAAATTAATTATATAATATTAAAGCTTGGTAAACCAAGTCTAATACATTATTAAAAAAATAATAATAATAATTATTATACAAATAGTGTTTTTAATTATTAATAAAGATGTTGGGCGTAAAAAAAGGATTATTGTTAGCTATACTCACCTTTTAGTCGTTGAACGTCCTTATTTTAATTTATCTTATAGATAAATATATGCTAAAATAAGTTTCGCTTCAAATACACTTAATTAATATAAGTTGTCTTTGAAATTTACCCAATATATTACCAATATTTTATAATATTGGAGGACTCACAGTTATAAATCCCTAGCGTAACTTTTTCTATAATCCAAGACCTTTCCTTAATGCATCTTGTGATCATATGCCCCGCTTACGCGACTGATAGACTTGTAGGTCAAACAGTAAAGCAAGATTTAGCCATTAAACTTTTAAAGTATTAATAAACATTATATAAATAAAGATAAATACTTTATTTATATAACAAATAAACTTTGACTCATTTTGGACTAAAATTAATCCAAAAGCCGGTAAAGTTTAAAATACATCTATTCACCGCATAGTTAAAATCTTACTTAAAATAAAAAATAATTGTGGAATTTAATCGAATAATAACTGTATAATTATAATAATAATTAGAACAAATTAAAATATTTGTATATAAATATACAAGTTTACAATATGAACTTTGGATATACCCAGGTACTTTTTGTGGGATCTGTGCCCCGCATAAACTGCCTTCCAATCATCAAGAGTATATATAAGGATTCGAATAAAGGTGTTTCATTATTATCTAAACAACTACCTTATACACTATAAATCATCCTAAAATTTCACTCCTGTAATTAGTAACAGTAAAGCTGCATAGGGTCTTCTCGTCTATCTAGAGGTAAACAGTATCTGCACTGCTATTCCAATTTCACTGAGACAATCATCGAGACAGCTGTTGCATCGTTAAGTCATTCATGCAGGACCGCATTTAACGGCCAAGGTATTTCGCTACCTTAGGACCCTCATAGGTAAGGCCGCCATTAATCGGGGTGTCCTTCAAAACCTCAGTTAATAATCAAGGTAGATCCGTTACCCAGCCGACATTGGGCAGACATCACACTCAATACTTTGATCTTTTATCTTTGCAGAGTGCTGTGTTTTTATTAAACAGTCGTACAACATTATTTCATGATTCCTCTTATCATTAATTTAATTTTTCATATATAATATCATACTATAATTTTATGTTAAATTAATAATAATGGCCCTCCTTATTCCGAAGGTACAGAGTCAATTTGCCGAGTTCCTTAATGATTGTTCTCTCAAACGCCTTTGTATACTCTACTTGCTTACTTGAGTTAGTTTCTAGGTACGGTTATTTGTTCTTTTATAAATTATATATTTAATCTATATATTATAATATTATTAATAACAACGTTTAATTATAATCTAATGGTAATTAATTATAATAATTATTATTAATAATATTTTTATATTATGAGTAAATACTATTATTTGATAAAAATTATATTTATTACTAATTCTACTTTATTGTAAATTACAATGTATGATATTATTATAGGTATACTATAATTTACAATTTTGTACCAACAAGTATAAGTAATAAATACTACTTTATTTAAATAATAAATAAACTTTTCCAGAACCTTTATTACTTGTTAAAGGTTTTGATATTATCCTATAAAAAAAAAAAAAAACGTCATCAAAATTATCTTTTGATTAATTTTTTTAGACACCGATTTTAGATGAAACCATAAGCTTCAGGCGAGGCTAAAAGCCTTTTTCGTTACTCATGTCAGCATTCTCTCTTGGATTTAACAGTATAAACTATTTAACCTTATTTATTTTTAGCTTTACTAAAACAAATAAGCACAATATTCAGCAATATTTAGTTTAAATAGTTACAGTTTTTAATATTTTAATAAAAATATTAATATTTTGTTTAATCCAATGTTCCGCTACCCCACATAAAATTAAAGCGCTTTTAGCGTATTAAAGCGTCACCACTTTAATTTTTATTTGTGTACAAGGTTTCGGTATATTATTTAGATCCGTTAAATTTTCGGCGTTTTTTCCTAACTTATTAATCAGTGCTCTGTTACGAGGTCTTCAAAAAATGGCCGCTTCTAAGCCTATTTCCTGATTGTTTTCAAAAAAAACATCCTTAATTTCACTTAACAATAATTTTGGAACCTTAACTCTTGTTCTGGGCTGTTTCCCTTTAGACATACAACCTTATCGCACTATGTCCGATTATTTAACATTCATCTTTGCCCTTCCGAGTGCAAATACTCTCCGGTAAAGTCACTACAACCCCCCGATGTTGACAAATATCTTTGATATTGTCCGAGATCACAGTTCTGTACCTGCTAAGATGTTAATTAAATTACCTACTTACATAGGTTTCGCGGAAAACCAGCTATACTAGTCAGTTTTGTCTTTCACTAACTTACCACAGTTCATCGGATATCTTTACAACGATAACCCGTTCGGGCTTTTATAACCCTGACCATGGTAAGATCACTAGCCTTCGGGTCTAATTCTAGATACTTATTCATTTTTTCATAATTGGTTTATCTGCGTATCTATCTCCTATATATATATATTTAACATACCAATACTTTACAGTATCAATTTATGCTAATATATATAAAAAGATGTTACTTGCATCTAAAATTAACTTGCTGACCCATTATGCAAAAGGTACACTCTTATTAATTATTTAAAATTTAACTTGAGCTGCTTATAAAACTACTATTTCAGGGTATTTCCCTCACGGTACTGTTACTCTATCGCTTATATATTTTTTTTAGCCTTAGAGGAAGGTTCCCCTATTTTTCAACAGATTTTTTTCCGTTATACTTAAATATACTATATAGTAATATACTATTTAGTAATATTTACAGTAAATAAAAATATATTATTATAATATATTAGTAAAAAGATAGATATATCTTTTTTCTCTTAAATTTAATGATAAATTTAATTATATTTACTAAGGCTTTTGCTATTCAGAAGACACCAAATAACAATCTCGTTTGATTTCTTTTACTAAAGTTACTAAGATATTTCAATTCACTTTGTCTTATAATTAGATTTCTCTATGATTTCTAGTTTATGTTGTTTCCTAGATATAATTATCTTGAAATATATAGCTAACCATCCATAATAGTTTCTTTATATACTTGTCTTGATTTCTCAAGATGTATATGGTACATATCATCTTTATTGAGGTATAATTATAACTTATACCATAGTCTCAGGTTATTATGATTCGAACATAAACAATCTCCAACCCAAATGAAGCGACCAACCACCGGACACTAACCTGTAAAACCTATAATGTATTTACATTAATTTTATTTTATTTATTATATTATTTAAATTATAACATGTTAATACATTATACGCAATTTATTTTTTTTTTTATACTATAAGTATCAGAGAGTATATGATTCGAACATATGAAAGTTTATACCTTTAGCTAGACTCAAGCTAGCCGCCTTAAACCACTCAGCCAACTCTCTTTTTTGATTCTTCAGTGACTCGAACACTGAACATATCCTTATCAAGAATACACTTTACCAGTTAAGTTAAAGAACCTATATTATATTCAAGAGCACTTAGATTTGAACTAAGAAATATAAGGTTGAAGCTTACAGTTTTACCTATTAAACTATGCTCTTCGGAAAAGAGATGAATCGAACATCTAAGTGTCAAAACACAATATTTAGCAAATATCTTACCCTACCAATAGCAACTTTTCCTTTAATTATATACGAGTTAGACCGGTTTCGATCCGGCATCTATTTTCTCGACAAGAAAACCCTTTACCAATTAAGTTACTAACCCAACTTATATATATATATATGGCTAACTGAATTCGAATCAGTACACTTTACTTGGAAGGTAAATAGTCTACCATTAACTTATAGCCATTAGAATTATTTGTTTATTTAATTAATTTTATAATTATGACTAGCTGAATTCGAATCAGCACATCTTATATGGTAAATAAGCAGTCTACCATTAACTTATAGTCATTATATTTTAATTAATAAGACCTATGGGATTTGAACCCATATTATAATGATTAAAAGTCACATGTTTTACCATTAAACTAAAGTCTCTAAGTATAAAGTGGATATTTATACACTATTGTATATTATTAATTTAACCACCTTATACTGTTAGATAATTACTCATTAATCTAATAAGATTAATTAGAGTAGTTAATAATTGTTTATATCTAGAGTATTAAGTATTAATAATCTATTACCTCTAAAAATAAACAATTATGTCTTATTATTTATTTCTAATAACCTCAGTAGTATACAGAAATATATAAGAATAATCATACTACATCAACAAAATGTCAGTATAATATACCTGATTCGTAACCTAAGTGATGATGATCTGTTAAATGGTATGCAGCTAAACGTCATAATCCTACAGCTAAGAAAGCTGTTCCAATAATAACGTGTAAACCGTGGAAACCAGTACCAAAGTAGAAACATGATCCATAAACACTATCAGATATAGTGAAAGAAGATACTGAATATTCAACACCTTGGAAGAAAGTAAATATTATAGCTAATATAATTGTTACAACTGTTCCATATAAAGCACCTTTTCTATTACCTTGTATTAAAGAATGGTGAGCATATGTAATTGTCACACCTGAAGATAACAATAATATAGTATTTAATAATGGTAACTCAAAAGGATTAACAGCTTGTATACCTAATGGAGGTCATTGTGCACCTAATTCTACACTAGGTGATACTGCACTATGGAAAAATGCTCAGAATATAGCTAAAAAGAAGAAAACTTCAGATATAATAAATAAACCTACACCTAAGTTTAATCCTTTTTGTACTGCGTTTGTATGATTACCTAAATAAGTACCTTCTGAAATAACATCTCTAAATCATAAAGCCATTACGTAAATAACATTTAATACAGCTAAACCTACTAAATATTGGAAACCTTGGAATCCATGCATAAATAAAACTGTAGCTGTAGTTAATATAAATAATGACAGACTAGTAAACAATGGTCAAGGAGAAGGTGAAACTAAATGGAAAGGGTGATTTTGAAAATTACTTTTTGATTTATATATCATATTTTAATTTTATAATTAATTGTTTAAGCTTTATATATCTATTTTTGTTTTATTGTAATAACTATAGCACCTACCATACCTAATAATAAAATAATAGATGTTACAATTAATCACATTGAATAACTAGTATACATAATATTACCTATACTAGCTATATGTGTAGGTTCTATTAATGAATTATCTCAACCTTTACTACTTGCATAACCAATTTGTTGTTTTAAATCAACTATATTAAATAATTCATTATCTAATTGTACATCATATATATTAGTGTATGAATTAGATAAATAAGAAATAATAATATTTTCTGTTAAATTTAAGGGTAATACTTGTGCCATTATAAAATAGAAAATAAGAGTAGTTAAACTAGCTAAAGGTAAATCATTATTAGTATCATTAAATAATTCAGATATTCTAATGTTAATTAACATTAAAATGAATAAAAATAAAATAGATACAGCACCAACATAAACTAATATATAAGCTAATCCTATAAAATTATATCCAACTAATATTAATAAACCTGCTACATTAACAAATAAACCTATTAAAAATAAAACAGATACTACTGGATTTCTACTACTTATAGTAAGTATACCTAAAAAAATAGATAATAAATAAATAATATCTACAAATTCTATTCTAAATCCATTAGTAATAGAATCATTTAATAAAAATATATTATTCATAAAAAAAATAATTAAATCTATTAACAAATTATACAAATAATAAATGTCTAGATAGGATTAGATATATATATATATCTAATTAGGGAGAAAAGGAATCGAACCTTCGACAGCCTATGGCTATTGAGTTTACAGCTCAACCCGTTAACCAACTTACGGAACCTCCCTTTTTCTTATATACATTGAATCAATCACTGGATTTGAACCAATTTGTTTATACCTATTTTTGATTATATAATATATATAATATTATTTTTTTTTTAAGTTTATACTCCCCGTGCAATTTCCATTACACGAACCTTATTTCGACTTAACACCAATCAAAGTTTTGCATACGAAAACTATCCTGCATATTTATATATCATAAACATATATAACTTTACACAGAAAAAATCAAACTTACTGCATCTTCTTTTTTCAGCGCCTGACGAGTGGTTAGTACCTAACTGAGATATAATTCACCGTGACGTTGGTGATTCACGATTACTAGTAATTCCTTTTTCATGTAGTCGAGTTACAGACTACAATCCATATTATTTCCTTTTTTGAGGATTAGCTCCATTTCACAATATCGCATCCCATTGTAAAGGCGTATGTGGCACGTCTATAGCCCACAGCATTTAGGCCATAATGACTTGTCTTAATCCCTTTTATCTGGTCCGATGTAGTAGCGAACCACTTTATATAAATAAATAAAGTGAGGGTTTTCGTTAATTAAAGGAATTAACCAAATCTCACGACATTAACTAAAGACAGCCATGCAGCGCTTGTAACAATTTTTTATAATCTGCTATACAAGCTGTGGTAAGGTTTTTCGCGGATCATCGAATTAAATAACATACTTCACTACTGGTTTCAGAAACGGTCTAATGATTTCAGTTTATATGTTGCCATAGTACTCTTGAGGTGGAATGCTTACACTTTCGTTTATACATTAAATTTATTTCTAATGTATGACATTCATCATTGTCTGCTTGGACTATTAGGGTATCTAATCCTGTTTGCTACCCAAGCCTTCGTCTCTCAACGTCAGTTATTACATAGAAGGACGCCTTCGCCGTTGACAGTCCTCCTGGTATCATCAAATTTTATCTCTACTCCAGAAATTCTTCCTTCTCTCATATAACTCTAGTAAAAAAGTACTCAATTAGAGTTTAATTTACCGTCTACTTACCCTTTAAACCCAATAATGATAACTAACACTAGCCTCCTACGTATTACCGCGACTGCTGGCACGTAGTTTGGTCAAGACTTATAAATAGATTAAGTCATTATATACAATCTATTTAGAATTTTATGCGAATTAATCGCTATTGTATTTATACAAATACACCTTCATTCTTCCAAGTTACTGGTTCAGCCTTTCGGCCATTGACCAATATTCCTCACTGCTGTACATAAAAGCATTGGGTTTTTTTCAGACCCAATGTGGTCGATCAACTTTCCAGTTACGACTACGGTTTATTGCTAGAAAAGTCATTACCTTTCCTACTACTCACCGAGATAAAAATTATCATCTTAAAGCGAAATTTTACTTCCTTTGGTTATAAGGGATTTTTCCCCTTACTTTAAGGTAGCCAATTTATCTTTTACTCACCTGTACACCACTACTACTTTTTTTAACTATAATATTTATAGTTAAACTAATTAGTCGTTCGATTAGCATGTGTCAAGTACTTGGACAGTGTTCAGTTAGAGCCATCATCAAACTCTTTATTTTTATATATGATATCCTATATATATATATATATTATTTTTATATATATTAATAATATATAAATATAAGGTCATATCATATCTATATTGTTTCATACGTAACTTTAACACTCTTAATGTTAAGGTTATTATTTAAAGATATAATTAAGCCAGTTTCTGTTTAATTTTAATAATTCTAAATAAAAACTTAACATAGGATTCTTGTTCGCTATTATTTTATTATTACTTATTAGTATTTTATTATAATTTTAGTTTCTGTTAACATCCTTATATTTTTATAATTATTGAATTTAGATATTCAAGTGTATATGCCTAATAAGTATTGGACTTTCCTTTTTACCTAAAATTTTTATATCTTTAAATTATTATTATTATTATTGTTATTAATAATATTTATTGTTTATATTTGTTTATTATATATATATATATATATGTATACTCTCTATGTATATATATATAAATATTAATGTAAGTCTAAACCATCTTTAATATATGAACAAGCTAAAACTACAAAAACTTGAGCTTGAATAAATGCTATAGCTAATTCTAAACCTGAGAATGCAATAATAAATGCTAAAGGTATTAAACCTAACAAGAAGAATATTACACCACTAGTCATAATATTATATGTGAATCCACTTAAAATACTTAAAAGCATGTGACCACTTAATATGTTAGCAGCTAATCTTAATCCTAATGAAACATTTCTAGATAAGTATGAAATAAATTCAATTAAAACTAATAATGGTAATAAAGCTAAAGGACAACCTGAAGGTACAAATAATGAGAAGAATTTTAACCCATGTCTTTGGAAACCTAATATTGTTGCACCTAAAACAACTGTAAAACTAATAGAGAATGTTAATATAAAGTGTGCTGTAGATGCAAAACTATATGGTACTAATCCTATTAAATTATTTACTAAAATAAATATGAATAATACATACATTAATGGAAAAAACATTTGTCCTTTATTAGGATTAATTTGATTTACTACTATACCATGTACTGTAGCATATATACTTTCTTGACTGATTGATCAGTTATTAGGTATTATTTTATTATTATTTGTAGCTAATAAGCTATATGTTAAAATTAAAAAGATACTTATTGATAAGTATAAACCTATATTTGTTAATGATAAGTGTAAATTACCTAATAAGTTAGCGTTAAGAGAAAATAAATCTCTTACTTCAAATTGGTCTAATGGACTTAATACAAAATCTAAATGACGCATATTATTGTTTATTTATAAGATATATATAAATATTAACTTATTGTTTTCATCTGCTAATGAAACTCTATTTATATAGAGATATATATAATAATAAGTAATTATTATGTTTTAGTTATATATTATGTAACTACTAAATTATATAATTATAATTTATTTATGTAAATACGTGAAATAAAAGTACGTACAAATCTAGGTAATATGAATTTAGTAAATGTATATATTAATACTGTTAATATAACAAAAGTAAATACTACTTGATTTACAAAAAAGAATGGTACTAATTGTGGCATATATTTTGTATTTTATTTATTATATGGATATTTTCTTAACATATATCTTGACTTTTTAGAGATTATTAGGTAAAGTAAAAAATAAGCCCTTAAGATGAATCGAACATCTATCAAAATATTAACAGTATTCCGCTCTACCATTGAGCTATAAAGGCTAAAATAATTATAGTTATATTAATAATAATAATAATATTATTATTACAATTCTTACCCAAGGGTCGAACTTGGATCAAAATATTAGAAGTATTCTGCTCTGCCATTGAGCTAGTAAGAAGATAAATACAAACAATATTAATTACAATGTTATTATAATTAATAAAATATGTATATTATATTAATTTAATTTATATTATAAATTAAAGAAGAAACAGAGTAATGTAAACCATCTAAAATAGGAGCAGGATAAATACCAAATAATACTGTAAACACTACAAATACTAATAATAAAATAAACTCTCTTCTAGTTACATCACCTATATTTTCTACAAAATATACAGAATAAGAACCACCAAAAGCTATTCTATTATACATAAATATAGTATAAGCTGCAGATAATACTATAGAAGTACTAGCTAGTATACCTAATATAGGCATTCTTTCAAATGCACCATATAATGACATAAATTCACCTATGAAATTTAAAGTTAAAGGTGTACCACTATTACCTAAACATAATATAAAGAATAATATAGAGAATATAGGCATAACTTGAGCCATACCTCTGTAATATGTAATTAATCTAGTAGATGATCTATCGTATAAAATACCTCCAGCACAAATAAATAATCCTGGTGATACAAAACCGTGAGCTAAACCTAAAACTATTGCACCTTCTATACCTTGTATTGTATTACTAAACGCACCTATTAGATATACAGCTGCGTGAGATACAGAAGAGTAGGCAATTAATTCTTTAATATCTATTGTTCTTAATGTACTAAAACTAGCATAGATTATAGTTATTACACCTATTACATATATAATATATGTAAAGTTTAAAGAAGCTTTAGGTAATAAAGGTAACATTAATCTAAAAATACCATATAAACTTAATTTTAAAACTATACCTGCTAATATAATACTACCTGATAATGGTGATTCAACGTGAGCTTTTAATAATCAAGTATTTAAAAAGATAACTGGAGTTTTTACAGCAAAAGCTATAAATATACCGTAAAATAAAAATAATTGTGTTATATAACTAAAGTTTGCTTTAGATAAAGCATCAAAATCAGTAGTACCCATAATTGATGACATAACTATTATAGATAATAACATAAATAATGAACCTAATAATGTATATAAAAATAAGTAGAAACTAGCTCTTACTTTATTACTTGAACCAAATAATCCTATTAATAAAAATAAAGGAGGTAATATACTTTCAAAAAAGATATAAAATAATAAAACATCTAAAACTAAAAACACTGCTAATAATAATGTTTCTAATAATAACATAATCACTACAAATGATAATACATTTTGAGATTGTATTGAATTTCAATTTGATAATATAGCTATAGGCATTATTATAGTTGTTAATAATATAAAATATATAGATAAACCATCCACACCTAAATATATATCAAAATAACTTATTTGGTAATGTTCTTCAATAAATTGAAATTGTTTACTACTAAAATCAAAAAGTATAAACATAACTAATGATACTATTAAATTTATTATTGTTGTAGTTAAAGCTATAGATTTTATTTTTATATTGTTTACTACACTTAAACCATAATTAGTCTGTATTGTTACAAGACTTATACCTATTAATGGAATTAATAATAATAATAAAGACATATTTTAATTTTTAATATATATATATAAACTTTCTGCTTAAATATTTTTTTTTATTACACCTTATATATGCTATAAAGCTTAAGTATATATTAGTTTAAACTATATTATAAAGAATTATTTTTTTTTCTTTCTTGTATAATACATACATACTATATTGTAACATATAAGTACAATATTAAATATATCTGTGATTATATATTTAAATATAAATAATTTTAGTATATATAAATTAGTTAAAAACTAATTTATGCTTAATAAGAAAAATTAAGTTAAAGTACTAAACTTGTAGGTAAAGCATCTAAACCAAATATAATACAAGGTATTAAAGTAACATATGCGATAATTAAAGGTAATAATACAGTTCAACAAACAGACATTAATTGATCAAAACGAATTCTAGGGAAAGATGCTCTAGTTCAAATAAACACAAATATTAATAAAGCAGTTTTAAAAGCTAAATTTAAAGGAGATGAAGAAAGATTAACAAATATTTCTTGTAATATAGAACTATTTATACCAAATATATTATATAATATATCTATTATAAATTCAACAGGTATAATACATAAATAACCACCAAAAAATAAAATACTATTTAAAATACAAATTAATATAATACTAGCATACTCAGCTAAAAAAAAGAATACGAATACACTAGCAGAATGTTCTGTCATAAAACCACTAACAAGTTCTGATTCAGCTTCAGCTAAATCAAAAGGAGCTCTATTAGTTTCTGCTATAGAACCTATAAAGAATATTATAAATAAAGGAAATAATGGTAATAAGAAATCAACTATTCTTTGTGATTCTACGATAGTTATAATATTTAAATTACCTGTTAATAAAATTATTAATATAATTACAGAACTTAATATCAACTCATAACTAATTAACTGAGCTGTACTTCTTAATGAACCTAAAAAAGCATATTTAGAATTAGCAGATCAACCTGCTAATAATATACCATATGTAGCTAAAGATGATACAGCTAACATATAAAGCATACCTAAACTATAATCAGATACAAAGATTCCACTATCAAATGGTACAACTAAATAACCTAATAAAGAAAAGATTAAAGTTATCATAGGTCCTATGAAAAATAATATAATATTAGCTTGTGTAGGTGCAACATATTCTTTTAATAATAATTTTAAAGCATCAGCGAATGCTTGTAATAAACCATAATAACCTACTGCATTAGGACCTAATCTTCTTTGCATAGAAGCCATAGTTTTACGTTCGGCTATAGTTACAAAAGCAACTGAAAGTAAAGCCGGTACTATTAATAATAGCCCTTCAATAACTGAAATAATACTTATCATTTATTTATTTATTATTTATTATAACAATATATATCAATAGAATTTATATATTAATTATTGTAATTAACAACCTGCAGTTTTTATTCTATATATATATAAATATTTAATAAATATACTCAATATCATACATTGAAACTTTTTATGTTTAATATATATATATATATATATATCTATAATATTTAAACCCTCAAAATATAGGTTAATCTGTAAAAAATAAACTAAATAGATAAGATTTTAAAGAATATATTTTTAATACCTTAAGGAGTTCGGGGAACTCGAATCCCTTTATTTCGATTTGCAATCGAAACGCAGAACCTTCTACTCAAACTCCTTTAATTTGTATCTATAAATTATATTTACAACAAATTAGCAATATTATTATTATAAACTAATTATTTTTTAATTGCTAACTCTACTAAACTATTTTCTATAATACTTACTACAGGTACTATAATAAAGAAGTGTGCAAAGTATAACACAGTTGATATTTGTCCCAATTCAATAAATGGTGTTTCAACGTGTTTTGCACCTATTTGCATTAATACTAAGAAATTAGCTACAAATATAAAGAATGCAATTTTACTTAAAGGTCTAAATTGTACTCCTCTTAATTTAGATAAATCTGTTAATGGCATTGCCATTAAAGCTAAAATAGCAGCAAACATAGCTATAACACCTAATAATTTATTAGGTATAGATCTTAATATAGCATAGAAAGGTAATAAGTATCACTCTGGAACAATAGCAGGTGGAGTTTGCATAGGATTAGCCACAACATAATTTTCACTATCTCCTAATGCATTAGGCATAAAGAAAACAAATATTGATAATACTATAAAGAATAAGAATATAGTTATTAAATCTTTAAATAAGAAATATGGTGCAAAAGGTAATCTATCATAATTAGCTGATATACCTAAAGGATTACCTGATCCTACTACATCATGGTAAGCTATTAAGTGCATTAATACTAATGCAGCTAATACGAAAGGTAATAAGAAGTGTAATGCAAAAAATCTGTTTAATGTTGCATTATTAACTGAAAAACCACCTCATATAAATTCAACTATATCTTGACCTATTCAAGGTATAGCACTCATTAAATTAGTAATAACAGTTGCTCCTCATAAACTCATTTGACCGTATGGTAATACGTAACCTAAAAAAGCTGTTGCCATCATTATTATAAGGATTACTGTACCTATAACTCATGTTAATGTTCTTGGTGATTTATATGATCCATAATATAAACCTCTACCTATGTGTAGGTACACTAAGAAGAAGAAAGCTGAAGCTGTATTAGCGTGTAAATAACGCACTAATCATCCATTATTAACATCTCTCATAATGTGTTCAACTGAATTAAATGCTTCTAAAACACTAGGTGTGTAATGCATAGCTAATGTAACTCCTGTTACAATTTGTATTATTAAACATAATGCTAATAATGAACCAAAGTTTCATAAATAACTTATATTAGCTGGTGTTGGTGCGTCGATTAAGTAAGCATTAACTAATCTTAATAAAGGATGACTTTTAATTATTCTCATTTTTTTTTTTTATTATTGTTATTATTCTATTTTATGTTTTATTTTGCTATATTTTAATATAAATAAATAAATATATAAATCTAATTGTTTATTTATTTATTTATATGATTTTGTTCAATTATATACTGCTAAACAGTACCTAAAGAAATTAAAATTCCTATTTTAATATATATGTTATATTTATATATAACATATCATATATTGTAAATTACATGCTTAAAGATATATGATATATAGATTATATTATATAATTTATGTTATTATATATAAATAGTATTATATATACTATGTTTATTTTAAATGTAATCACAAGTTATTTTGTTTTATACTTAATTTTAATTACATAATTATACTAAATACTATATATATATATATATTATAATATGCATATATCGTATATATAACTATATTATGAATATAATATAATAGCTAATATATTAGACATATGTAATCACTCATTAGGCATAACCATAAATAAAAGTATGATTAAAGTTAAAATAGAAATAATTATAGATAAAGAACTAGATAAAGCAAATTTAGAATTAAAATATACTTTATTAACTACTTTATTTTTCTGAATAACAAGAGCAGGTATTCTTAAATCTTTTAAGCTACTAAAATAAGTATAAGAATGTTTATCAAAGAACATAGTTTTTACTATAAATAAGTAATATACTGCACTTATAACACTAGTTAATACTCCAATAAGAGTTAAGAATATAAATCCTTCTTGTAAAGCAGCAGAAAATACCATCTGTTTAGCAAAGAATCCCATTAAAGGTGGAATACCAGCAAATGAGAATAAAGTAATAGTTAAACTTAAAGCTAAGAAACTATTAATGTGGAAATATCCTTTAAGTTGACTTATAAGTTGTATAGGTGAATTATTTTTATCTATTAAATTATTATGATTAATATTTTTATCATTATAAGCATATAAACTATAACCTATAGCTATTAATAAAATAAATGCATTTAAATTAGATAAACTATATTGAACTAAATAGAAAATAAATGATTGTATTGATTCAACACTATTAATAGTTAATGCTAATAACATAAAACCTAAATGAGATATAGTACTATAAGCAAATAATCTTTTAATTCTAAATTGTGTTAAACCTAATACAGTACCAATAATTAAAGATAATAATGAACTTATTAATAAACTAGTAGTTCAAGTATATTGTGTAGTAATATATATACTATTAGTATAATGAACCAATTGTAATAATAAAGTTAATATAGAAATTTTAGCTATTATAGCTACAAAAGTAGTAACTATAGTAGGTATTCCATCATAAACATCAGGAGATCAAAAATGGAATGGTGCAGCTGATATTTTAAATAAGAATCCTATAGTTATTAATAATAAGCAATAAGGTATATAAGTAGTAATATGTTGTTCATTTAATACACCAGCTAAATTATTTATAACATAAAAACTATCTAAATATGTTACACCTAAATTTGCATATATTAAAGCTATACCTAATAATATGAAACAAGATGATAATCCACCTAATAAAAAATAAGTTAAACCAGCAGATGTTGCAGATTCAGAATTTCTGTACATAGTACATAATAAATATAAACCATAACTTTGTAATTCTATAGATAAGAATATAGAAACAAAATCACTACTAGAAATTAATAATATACTACCTATTACAATAAATAATAACATTAATGTATATTCTAATATTGTATATTGTTCTCCTTTTTTTAATATTATATTAGATACAGCAATATTTTTAACAAATTGTAATTTTGTAAATAATAATTTAGATAAACTTAAATACTGACTAGATATAAGTTTTCTAGGATAAAAACCAGTGATATTCAATATTAATAATGTAATAATAAATATTAATATGTGAAATGTTTGTGTTATAGGTGATGTATAAAATAAACCACCGAACAACCCTATACCGTTATCTAAATATGTTATAAATAAATTATTATAAGATAAATAAATACAGTAAAATAATATTATAATACCTACTCTTGAATAAAGAATAGCTGTATCACGTCTAAAAGACAATGCATTAGATAATATTAAACAGAAGATTGATGATAAAAGCATATCTAGATAAATAAATAAAAATAAATTTAAATTAAACAAAATAAATAATAGGTATAATAATATACCTATTATAAAAAAAGGTATAATAAATTATAGTTAAGTAAATAATAATAATTTATTATTGATAAATTATTATTATTTAGTTGATGTTAAATTATTATTTAATAATGCAAACAAAGTAAATATAACTAATATAAATAAATTATTATCATTATATGAGAAATATATTAATGAAATATAGAACATTAAACCTATTAAAATATATAATGCATAAGTAGTAATTACACCAGTACTTAATTTACCTAAACTATTACTTAAAGATAATAACCCTTTTTCTAAACCATAAGGTCCTAAGTATTCTACTGAACCTTTATCTAAACTTTTAGTTGTTTGACCACCTAATTTAAGAACACCTTCTACAATATATTTATTATAGAATAATTCTATATAAAATCTTTGATTAAAAAAACTAAATAAATTATAACCAAATCTTGAGAATTTAAAGTTAATAAGTAATTTAGGTAAGAATTCAGATAATAAAACAGAAATAATACTTAAACTAACTGTAAATATAAATGGTAATAATTTAAAGAATGTTGGTACAGCAAATTCTGTATCTAACATAATTTCATGACTAGGGTGAATAAATAAACTATTATCTACAAAGAAACCAGTACCTAAACCTATAAATATATCTTTAGTTAAATAACCAAAGAAAATAGAGAAAATAGATAAAATAATTAAAGGTAAAGTTAAGAAAATATCACCTTCATGTGCATATTTATAACTAGATAATGGTCCGTTAGGATTAGCTAAGAAAGTTAAATATAAAACTTTAGCTGAGTAAAGTGTAGTAAACATAGCACCTATAGTAGCTACAAAATAAACTATAGTACCTGATAAGTAGAATTGACCATAAGAAGATTCTAAAATAAAATCTTTAGAATAGAATCCTGTCATGAAAGGTACAGCTACTAAACTTAATGAAGCTATTAACATTACTGAATATGTTAAAGGTAAAAACTCTCTTAAACCACCATATTTTCTAAAATCTTGATTATCAGCTACTGCGTGTATAACTGATCCTGCACCTAAGAATAATAATGCTTTATAGAAAGCGTGGTTAACTAAATGGAATAAAGCTAAATTATAACTTGATAAACCTATAGCTATAACCATCATACCTAATTGACTCATAGTAGAATAAGCAATAACTTTTTTAATATCTTGTTGGAATAATCCTATTAAAGAACTAAATACTGTAGTTATAGCACCTAATCATAAA